TTCATCTCATACGGCTCCTCCCCTATGTGCATAATGAAAATAATACATGGAATCAAAAAGGATTGAAATATTCTCATTATGAATTCAGTGGGGCTAACGTTTTTACAAGAAATCTCTAGCCAACCTTTCTGCAAAAGATATTTTCTTAACATCGCGCGTGTTGATACTGGTACTAGATAAAAATGTAAACTCCAACAATTTCTTTGTTCTCAACGCCCTTTAATTTCCAGGAATTAATCACTTCAACAGTCTTCTATGGTTCTAAGGGTATCCAAAGTACCAACGAGATGGATGTTTGTTATCCCAACCATTCTTTTTAGTCCCGATCCCGATAAGGAAAAGCGGTAATTTTAAACAAAGTTTTCGTGTTGTTGATTCCTAGGCGTAGCGCCTCTTCCCCTATGCGGCCTATTGGTACTAGTCTAGTATGGTAGGGTTGGTTGGCCTGTAATATAGAACCCATAGGTGTAACCTTTCGCTCAATACTCGAATCGACAATTGAAGCATCTGAGGCTGCATTAATCGGGGATACACGACAGAAGGAATTGTTTTATCTAGAAACTTCACCTTCAACAAGCGTAGATTTTTTCAAAAATCTTTTTCGTTCTTTTCTATCCCGAATCTTCCGTCTTTCTCCTAAGACCGAAGCGGTAAATAAAAAAATAATCAAATCACACCATCTCTATAATAGGTAAATGCCTCTTTTTCTCCTGAAGTTGTCGGAATTATTCGTAATAAGATATTGGCCACAATTGAAAAGGTCTTATCAATAAAATTTTCATTTATCCGCGATCTAGGCATAGGTAGAAATCCATTCTATAATTCTTTTCATTAACTCTCGTGAGAAAACGATCCCACAAGTAAAGGAATTTTACAGTACGAAATAACATAAAAGCAGACTCATATCCAATTTTTTCTTTTTGAAAGGGGTCGATAAAAAATAAGAAATATTAGAATCCGATTCGATTTCATCCAAATGTAGTAGTATAAATGGAGTAGTATAAGAATGAAAGGAACTATTCCGATTTGATCAAAGTAGAAGAATCAAAGAATTTATCTTGCGGATTAGGATAATCCGAGAGGTTTTTCTGAAATTATGATCCAAAGAAGAAAAAAATCGAATAATTCTTCAATAATCCTTCTATAATGAAAATAGAATAACCCTCCATTTTGTGTTTTGTGCATAGCGGGTAGACGCTTATACACTATACAATCAAATCGAAAAGAATTATTTATTAATTTGGAATAGATTTACGGGTTAAGGGGTTGTTGTTAAGCGACCTAAAATTGGAAAGAAATTTTAAAATTCTTATGGAAATTGAATTCGAATAAAAAGATAATTATGATCTAAAGGTATCCATTAACCATAGTCTAACAAAATAGACCGATCAGTTGATTCGTTCCAATTCATTGATTGAATCCGGTAAAAATATCAGAAAAAGGTAGGAGCGCCGTCTCCGTCTTGGCAAACAAGATATATCTTTATTGTTATTGTTTTTAACCTCTTTTTCAAAAAAAAAATTATATTATCTTTTTCTCCCAGCTACCTGGCTCGAAGAAAAAATTCTTTCTTTGATGAAAAGTTTTCCGTTTTTATAGCTAGAATGGATTCGAGTGTCCGTACCCATCTAACAATCGAATATGAACAACTCGCAATTCGCTCGGATTCTCGGTCATAATCATTATGTAGGAGAGATGGCCGAGTGGTTCAAGGCGTAGCATTGGAACTGCTATGTAGGCTTTTGTTTACCGAGGGTTCGAATCCCTCTCTTTCCGTATCTTCACCCAATTCACCAATGCTTCAGACCTTTCTTTGAGATAGATTTTCAATTCCTAATTTCTGTGATACGGAAGGAAAGAAAGAACGGGCAGGGAATAAAGATCTGCCTAATGATCTATGATACATGAATGGGAGAAAAATACAAATCTCCGGATCCAATTCCTTACCTTGTGTCCCTTTACTTAACTTAAGTGAAAGGGAAAAATTGTACGAACCCTTGGTTTGTTATTTTAGTTAGGTTTAAGTCTGACGAGAATAATATTCTACGACAAGTAATTCATTTATTTTCAAACCGACCCATTTACTATCTATTATTTGATTGACTAATCCTTTATATTGGAATGCGTGAAGAGTCAAATGCTTTGGCAATTCTTCATGGTGGGATGAATCAAGATAATTTTGAATCAGAGCTCTCGATTTTTGGTCATCCCTTGCTGTAATAATATCTCGGGGTTTGCAACGATAACCTGGTATATCTACTATATGACCATTAACTAAAATATGTCTATGATTAACTAATTGGCGGGCTTGAGGAATAGTTGAAGCCATACCCAATCGAAAAAGGATGTTATCTAAACGCATTTCAAGTAATTGTAGTAAAACCAGACCCGTTGATCCTTTGGCTTTTCCGGCGATACGAACATATTTAAGTAATTGCCGTTCTGTAAGACCATAATGAAAACGCAATTTTTGTTTTTCTTCTAAACGAATACGATATTG